AACGAGATTTTACAAAAAAAGTTATTACAATTTATAAGGGAAAACGGCTATTTCGTTTTTCGATGTTTTTTCACCTAACATAAATAGGGGGGTGTTTTATTTGTTTGTTTTCTCAATTGTCTTTTTTTTTCAATACTAATATTGACAACAGTGTATCAAATAAATATAATCCGATCGTGAATAAATTGATCAATTTACTCATGTTAAATAAGCTTTTTTTAATTCATCGAATGGTGGATTCGTTGGATTTTCTGCAATACTTTGTGATCCAAAAACAAGAAATCCCTTATTTGATTGAAAGGTTATTAATTGAATTGAGAGGTAAATAAAAAACTAAATAATACATAATAATACATATATCTAAATAATAAATGGAATAAGGGCTGGTTTCTCATTTTTGTTTGATTTTTTGTGATAAAATTTTTAGGTTTATCTGTTCATTTTTATGTTGCGAATAGATTCGCTTTCGATATTTTTAGTTTTTTTCCATTTTTGAATGTCTAATATTTTATTAGACAATTCAATCTTTATTTGTGTTGTTTTTATTGCGATTAGATATACACATCCATCCTATTTATAAATTTTATAAATAGTATTTGGGGTTGCTAACTCAATGGTAGAGTACTCGGCTTTTAAGAGCGACTCTATTTTTTACACATTTCTATGAAGCAATTGGTTCGTCCATACCATCGGTAGAGTTTGTAAACACGACTGATCCAGAAGGGAATGAATGGAAAAAGTAGCATGTCGTATCAATGACGAATTCGAAAAGTATTTTACTTTTATTTGTATCCGGTCCAAATTTTTGTTTGAATTCTTGGTTCGGAACAAAAAAATTCAGTTGGGTTTCATTTATAAAGGGATAGAGCTTGGCAGCTCTAATTATAGGGAAACAGAAAGTAACGAGCTTTCATTTATTTTGTATTTGAATGATTACCCCATCTAATTGTACGTTAAAAAGAGGTTAGTGCTTTATGTGGGAAAAGCTTTTCCTGTGAATGGATTATTTATTTTTGTTATGAGTCCTAACTATAAAGCTATTTTCCATTATATTTTGGGGTAGCAATAAATGTGTATGTGTAAAAGAAAGAGTATTTTGATAAAGATCTTTTTTTCCAAAATCAAAAGAGTGATTGGGTTGAAAAAATAAAGGATTCCTAACTAGCTTGTTATCCTAGAACAAAAATTTGGTGGAAAAAGCGATTAGAGCGAGTCCGTTGATGGATTTTACTTGTTTTCTAGGTATCTATATACAATATATAGAATTCGTTTTTTATAATTTTATTAAAATTAATATATATATTAGTATATAGAATTCCCTGTTTTGACCATATCACACTATGTATCATTTGATAATCCAAGGAATCTCTGATTCTTTATTTGACTAAATAGGATTTTTAAAAATGGAGGAAGATCGAGTATTTTTTGAACTCCATAGATCTCGCCACCGGGACATCCTATACCCGTTTTTTTTTCGGGAGTATGTTTATGGACTCGCTTATAGTCGTGGATCCATTTTTGTAGAAAATGTAGGTTATAACAAGAAATTTAGTTTACTAATTGTAAAACGTTTAATTACTCGAATGTATCAACAGACTCTTTTGATCGTTATTGGTAATGATTCTAAAAAAAATCCTTTTTGGGGTTATAACAAAAATTATTATTCTCAAATAATATTAGAAGGTTTTGTTGTTGTTCTGGAGATTCTATTTTCCCTACAATTATATATATCTTCCTTAAAAGAGTTAGAAATCGTAAAATCTTATAATAATTTGCGATCAATTCATTCCATTTTTCCTTTTTTCGAAGATAAATTTATATATTTCAATCATAAGTCAGATATAAGAATACCCTATCCTATCCATCTGGAAATCTTGGTTCAAATCCTTCGATATTGGATAAAAGATGTCTTTTTCGTTCATTTATTAAGGTTGTTTTTTTATTACTATTCTGACTGGAATAGTCTTTTTACTCCAAAAAAATCGATTTCGACTTTTTTTTTAAAAAGTAATTCCAGATTTTTCTTACTACTATATAATTTATATGTATGGGAATACGAATCTATCTTTATTTTTCTACGTAACAAATCCTCTCCGTTACGATTAAAATATTTTCGTGTTTTTTTTGAGCGAATTTTTTTCTATGAAAAAATAGAACATCTTGCAGAAATATTTGTTAAGAATTTTTCGTATACCTTATTATCCTTTAAGGATCCTTTCATCCATTATGTTAGATATCAAGGAAAATCTATTCTGGTTTCAAAGAATACACCCCTTTTGCTAAATAAATGGAAATACTATTTTATCTATTTATGGCAATGGCATTTTGATATTTGGTCTGAACCAGGAACGATCGATATAAACCAATTATCCCAGCATTCATTTCACTTTTTGAGTTATTTTTTAAGTATTAGGCTAAATCTTTCAGTGGTACGAAGTCAAATGGTACAAAATTCATCTCTAATAAAAATTGTTATGAAAAAACTTGATACAATAGTTCT